GTATAATCCATATAATAGTGGAAACTACAAAAAAAAAATAGTTGATAATCATAATAATAACTATAGGTATACGAGGGAAAAAGAACCCCATTTTTCTAGTTCCTATGATGCACTTGGAGCTTATCGACAGAAAAGAATCAGTTTAGATAGTCCTTTGTGGCTCCGATGGAGACGAGATCGACGTGTCATTGGTTCAAGAGAAGTTCCCATCGAAGTTCAATATGAATCTTTAGGTACTTATCATGAGATTTATGGGCACTATCTAATAGTAGGAAGTATAACAAAAGAAATCCGTTCTATATACATTCGAACTACTCTTGGTCATATTTCTTTTTATAGAGAATTAGAAGAAGCCATACAGGGTTTTTGTCGAGCCTACTCATACGCTATCTAATCTAATTTCTTAGATTAGGCGATGTTTGTGCCTAGTGCCTAGGGTAATTCAGGTCTCCCAAATTTCACTGGTATTCTAATTTCTTAATTTCTGTGTGAATCAAGATTGAGGAAAGGAAGTTTTCGAATCATTGACTTGGGTCCATTGTCGAATCCTACTTAGCAGAAGAAATATAAGAGAAGAGGTACTTATGGCAGAACGGGCTGATCTGGTCTTTCACAATAAAGTGATAAATGGAACTGCTATGAAACGACTTATTAGCAGGTTAATCGATCATTTCGGAATGGCATATACATCACATATCCTGGATCAAGTAAAAACTTTGGGTTTCCAGCAAGCCACTGCTACATCTATTTCATTAGGAATTGATGATCTTTTAACAATCCCTTCGAAGGGATGGTTAGTCCAAGACGCCGAACAACAAAGTTTTATTTTAGAGAAACACCATCATTATGGGAATGTACACGTGGTAGAAAAATTACGTCAATCCATTGAGATATGGTATGCTACAAGTGAATATTTGAGACAAGAAATGAATCCTAATTTTCGTATGACTGATCCTTCTAATCCAGTATATCTAATGTCCTTTTCGGGAGCTAGAGGAAATGCATCTCAGATACATCAATTAGTGGGTATGAGAGGATTAATGTCGGATCCCCAAGGACAAATGATTGATTTACCCATTCAAAGCAATTTACGTGAAGGACTTTCTTTGACAGAATATATAATTTCCTGCTATGGAGCTCGCAAAGGAGTTGTAGATACTGCTGTACGAACATCAGATGCTGGATACCTCACACGTAGACTTGTTGAAGTAGTTCAACACATTATTATACGTAGAACAGATTGTGGTACTATCCGAGGTATTTCCGTGAGCCCTCAAAATGGTATGACAGAAAAAATTTTTGTCCAAACACTAATTGGTCGTGTATTAGCAGACGATATATATATTGGTTTGCGATGTCTTGCCACTCGAAATCAAGATATTGGGATTGGACTTATAAATCGATTCATAACCTTTCGAGCACAACCAATATATATTAGAACCCCCTTTACTTGCAGGAGTACATCTTGGATCTGCCAATTATGTTATGGTCGGAGTCCTACTCATGGTGACCTGGTCGAATTGGGAGAAGCTGTAGGTATTATTGCAGGTCAATCAATTGGGGAACCAGGGACTCAACTAACATTAAGAACTTTTCATACCGGTGGAGTATTCACAGGTGGTACTGCCGAGTATGTACGAGCTCCTTCTAATGGAAAAATAAAATTGAATGAGAATTTGGTTCATCCCACACGTACCCATCATGGGCATCCCGCTTTTCTATGTTCTATGGACTTGTATGTAACTATTGAGAGTCGGGATATTCTACATAATGTAAATATTCCACTAAAGAGTTTGATTTTAGTTCAAAATAATCAATATGTAGAATCAGAACAAGTAATTGCTGAAATTCGTGCTGGAACGTCCACTTTTTATTTTAAAGAGAAGGTACGAAAACATATTTATTCTGAATCAGAGGGAGAAATGCACTGGAGTACTGATGTACACCATGCACCTGAATATACATATGGTAATGTTCATCTATTATTAAAAACAAGTCATTTATGGATATTAGCAGGAGGTTCGTGCAGATCTAGTATAGTGTCTTTTTCGCTCCATAAGGATCAAGATCAAATGAATCCTCATGCTTTTTCTGTCGAAGAAAGATATATCTCTGATCTATCAATGACTAACGGTCGAGTAAGATATAAATTGTTAGATACTTCTGATAAAAAAGATAAGAAAATTCTTGACTATTCAACAAGACCTGATCAAACCATATATAATGGTCGTTGGAATATTATATATCCTTCTATTATCCAAGGGAATTCTTATTTCTTGGCGAAAAAGCGAAGAAATAGATTCATCATCCCATTACAATATGATCAAAAACGAGAGAATGAACTAATACCCTGTTTTGGTATTTCGATTGAAATACCAAAACAGGGTATTTTACGTAGAAATAGTATTCTTGCTTTTTTTGATGATCCACGATACAGAAGAAATAATTCGGGAATTACTAAATATGGGACCGTAGAGGTCAATTCAATTATCAAAAAAGAGGATTTGATTGAGTATAGAGGATCAAAAGAATTTATTCCGAAATACCAAATGAAAGTAGATCATTTTTTTTTTATTCTCGAGGAAGTGCATATTTTACCTGGATCTTCATTGATAATGGTCCAGAACAATAGTATCATTGGAGTAGATACACAACTCGCTTTAAATACAAGAAGTCGAGTAGGCGGATTAGTCCGCCTGGAGAGAAAAAAAAAATATATTGAACTAAAAATATTTTCCGGAGATATTTATTTTCCTGGAGAGGCAGATAAGATATCTAGGCACAGCGGCATTTTTATACCACCGAAAACAAAAAAAAAAAATTCTAAGGAATCAAAAAAATTGAAAAATTGGATCTATGTCCAACGGATCACACCCACGAAGAAAAAGTATTTTGTTTCGGTTCGACCCGTAGTCACATATGAAATAACTGATGGCATAAATTTAGCAACACTTTTTCCTCAAGATCTCTTGCGGGAAAAGGATAATGTCCAACTTAGAGTTGTCAATTATATCCTTTATGGAAACGGCAAGTCAATTCGAGGAATTTTTCACACAAGTATTCAATTAGTTCGCACTTGTTTAATATTGAATTGGGATCCAGAACAAAATGGTTCTCCGAAAGAGATTCGTGCTTCCTTTATTGAGGTAAAGGGAAATGATCTGATTCGAAATTTTATGAGAATTGAGTTAGTAAAGTCCAGCATTTCGTATATCGGAAAAAGATATGATAGGGCAAGTTCAGGATTGATTTCCGATAATGGATTAGATCGTACAAATATAAATCCTTTTTACTGCAAGGTTAGTATTCAATTACTTACACAACATCAAGGTACTATTGGTACATTGTTGAATCGAAATAAGGAATGCCAATCTTTGATAATTTTGTCATCATCCAATTGTTCTCGAATTGGTCCATTCAATGGTTCGAAATATAACATGATAAAAGAATCGGATCCCATAATCCCAATTAAGGATTTGTTGTGTCCTTTGGGGACTATTGTCCCTAAAATGGTAAATTTATATTCATTTTACCATTTAATAACTTATAATCAGATTTTGTTAAAGAAATATTTGCTACTTGGTAATTTTCAACAGACTTTCCAAGTACTTCAAGTACTTAAATACTGTTTAATAGATGAAAATAGGAGGATTTATAATCCCGATCCATGCAGTAACATCATTTTGAATCCATTCCATTTGAATTGGCATTTTCTCCATCACGATTATTGGGAAGAGACATCTACAATAATTAGCCTTGGACAATTTTTTTGTGAAAATATATGTCTATTCAAATACAAACCGCACATAAAAAAATCCGGGCAAATTATAATTGTTGATGTTGACGCTTTGATTATAAGATCCGCTAAGCCCTATTTAGCCACTCCAGGAGCAACTATTCATGGCCATTATGGTAAAATATTTTACGAAGGAGATACATTAGTTACATTTATATATGAAAAATCAAGATCTGGTGACATAACACAAGGTCTTCCAAAAGTGGAACAAATCTTAGAAGTACGTTCGATTGATTCAATATCAATGAACCTTGAAAGGAGAGTTGAAGGTTGGAACAAAGGTATACCAAAAATTTTTGGAATCCCCTGGGGATTCTTGATTCAAGCTGAGCTAACCATAGCTCAAAGTCGTATCTCTTTGGTTAATAAAATCCAAAGGGTTTATCGATCTCAGGGGGTACAGATCCATAATAGACATATAGAGATTATTGTACGTCAAGTAACATCAAAAGTGTTGGTTTCAGAAGATGGAATGTCTAATGTTTTTTCACCTGGGGAATTAATTGGATTGTTGCGAGCGGAACGAGTGGGGCGCGCTTTGGACGAAGCGATTTCTTATCGCGCAATCCTATTGGGAATAACAAGGACATCTTTGAATACTCAAAGTTTCATATCCGAAGCAAGTTTTCAAGAAACCGCTCGAGTTTTAGCAAAAGCTGCTCTACGAGGTCGTATTGATTGGTTGAAAGGCCTGAAAGAGAATGTTGTTCTAGGTGGAATTATACCTGTTGGTACAGGATTCAAAAAATTAGTGCACCATTCAAGTAAGGACAAAAACTTTTATTTGGAAATCAAAAGAAAGAATCTATTTGACTTGGAAATAAAAGATCTTTTGTTACACCATAGAGAATTATTTTGTTCTTATGTACCAAATGTACCAAACAATTTCCATGAGACATTAGAACAATCATTTACGCGATTTCATGATTCCTAAGAGCGGATTCTTTTACTTTAACTATCTTTAACTATCTTTTAATTATCTGTTTTTAATTATCTGGTCTGGCTTTTCTTTTAACTTAACTATCTTGTTCTTGTTCGAATATTGATAAAAAAATAAGTAATTAAAAGACATTAATGGTTTGTACTGTGTATTAAAGGTCAATTCCCGGCAGAAGGTTCCATCGGAACAATTACTTATTTCAAAGTACCTCGTCTCTTTGTTAAAGTTAAAAAAAAAAACAAAAAGGAAGTGTGGGAAAAATGACAAGAAGATATTGGAACATTAATTTAGAAGAGATGATGGAGGCCGGAGTTCATTTTGGTCATGGTACTAAGAAATGGAATCCTAGAATGGCCCCTTACATCTCTGCAAAGCGTAAAGGTATTCATATTACAAATCTCACTGGAACTGCTCGTTTTTTATCAGAAGCCTCTGATTTAGTTTTTGATGCGGCAAGTAGGGGAAGAACCTTCTTAATTGTTGGTACCAAAAATAAAGCAGCAGATTTAGTAGCATCGGCTGCAATAAGAGCCCGGTGTCATTATGTTAATAAAAAATGGCTTGGTGGTATGTTAACGAATTGGTCTACTACGGAAACGAGACTTCAAAAGATCAGGGATTTAAGAGCAGAACAAAAGATGGGTAAACTCAACCGTCTTCCCAAAAGAGATGCGGCAATATTGAAGAGAAAATTATTTACCTTGCAAACATATCTCGGCGGTATCAAATATATGACGAGGTTGCCTGATATTGTGATCATCGTTGATCAGCAAGAAGAATATACGGCTCTTCGAGAGTGTGTAATTTTGGGTATTCCGACGATTTGTTTAATCGATACAAATTGTGACCCGGATCTCGCAGATATTTCGATTCCATCCAACGATGATGCTATAGCTTCAATCCGATTGGTTCTTAACAAATTAGTATCCGCAATTTGTGAGGGCCGCTCTAGCTATATAAGAAATCCTTGATTATGATTAAGGGGGGATTTTTTGGATTCGGTTACTATTCTTGAATTAAATAAAAAAAAAGCAAAAAGGTAAGTGCGGGCATATTGATAATATGTTATTATATTACGTGATTTCTTGGTATCCTATGTAAATTCTTGATATCTTAAATATACAATTAATGAATACGATTTTTGATTCATATTGGTGAGTTGAAAAAGAGATAGAGATGGTTGAATCAAAATAATTTCTTTTTTGAAGTTCAATTTCTGCTAGAGTACAATATGAATGTTATACCATGTTCCATTAAAACACTCAAAGGGTTATACGATATATCGGGTGTAGAGGTAGGCCAACATTTATATTGGCAAATAGGAGGTTTACAAATCCATGCCCAAGTACTTATCACTTCTTGGGTAGTAATTGCTATCTTATTAGGTTCAGTCATTATAGCTGTTCGGAATCCACAAACCATTCCGACCAACGGTCAGAATTTCTTTGAATATATCCTTGAATTTATTCGAGACTTAAGCAAAACCCAGATTGGAGAAGAATATGGCCCTTGGGTTCCCTTTATCGGAACTATGTTCCTCTTTATTTTTGTTTCTAACTGGTCAGGTGCTCTTTTACCTTGGAAAATTATACAGTTACCTCATGGAGAATTAGCTGCACCCACGAATGATATAAATACTACTGTTGCTTTAGCTTTACTCACGTCCGTCGCATATTTTTATGCGGGTCTTAGCAAAAAAGGATTGGGTTATTTTGGGAAATACATTCAACCAACCCCCATCCTTTTACCAATTAACATCCTAGAAGATTTCACAAAACCTTTATCTCTTAGTTTTCGACTTTTCGGAAATATATTAGCTGATGAATTAGTAGTTGTTGTTCTTGTTTCTTTAGTCCCTTCAGTAGTTCCTATACCTGTCATGTTTCTTGGATTATTTACAAGTGGTATTCAAGCTCTTATTTTTGCAACCTTAGCCGCGGCTTATATAGGTGAATCCATGGAAGGTCATCATTAACTAGCTTTTCAAATAGTCTTTTTTTTTTTTTTATTCTATTATTAAGCAAGCTTATCCCACATGATTCATGATAATCCAATTGGATGGGTAAGATAATAGTGTATGATTCCATCATCTAGAATTGTAGGAGAAAAGATAGACAATATTCCAACAGAATTCTAAAAAAAAGAAGGGCTGGGGAGGTTATAGTTAGAGTATAATATATGTAATAATGTCTATAGGCTCTAAACCCCCGTCTATTTTCTAGGAATTATTCTATTCCAGAATCAATTAAAAAAAATTAGGATGGTTTACATTATGGAAGAAAAGAATGGATATGTGATATTAGAATCACATTAAATATTCTTTAGTTATATGAGATAAGTCTATCCATAATATCGCTATATTACATAACTATATAATATTTATATAATATTTATTTTTTTTATAGTATTGTTTATTTTATTTATTTATTTATTATTTATTTATTATAGTATTGTATGTAAGGCTAGAATTTCTATTTTTCCTAATTACAACCAATCCTATAATCATAATCTGGATCCTCATTATTCATATTTGTTATGTTATATATGAACAATATACAACATAAAATAAATATATATATTTATTATCCGGTTTAATTCAAATTTAAATTAGATTCAATTCATTATATATTTCTTATCTTATTTATATATTTATTTATATATATATATATTATTTATTATTCTTAATTCCTTAATTCTTATATTTTTATATTAAAAATTTTTGTTATTATTTTATTTATAATTATTATTTTATTTTAATAGTTAGTAACTAATTGGTAGTTAATTATTTTATTAATATAACTAATTAAAATTAAGTAACTAATTAAAATTAAGTATTTAATAATTAATAATTATTAGTTAATAAAATGAAATAAATAATTATAAATAAATAATTAATAAATAAATTTTTAATTTAAGTTAAGATATTAATAATTAATATCTATTGGTACTTTTTTATTACATAATATGTATTACATATTAACTTTTTTATTACTATTACATATTAATATATATATATTTTATTATATTAATTTTTATTTATATTAATTATTATTTATATTAATTATTTATATTAATTTATATTTATATTGGATTAATTTGGTATTAAATTAATTTGATAATTTGATTGATATTGATTGCAGCTCACACTGCATTTAGATAGATTTCAATATCAGTCCTTCTCTTCTAGCAATTTTTTTTTGAATGAAAAAATAAATAAACTTAACAATAGTGTAGTGTAGTAAAGAACGAAGAATTAAATGAAAGAGTGGTTTGAAACAAAGAAATACAATAGTTACAACTGTATGCATATGGATTTACAAAAACTCTATGATAGTTAAAAACTAAAAACGAGATAGTTCTGACGATTCCGTTTTTTAATTTAGTAATTAATATTATTATTTCAACTCGTGAATCTTAATTAAAAAAGTCATAATTGATTGGTTGATTGTATCATTAACCATTTCTTCTTTTTTGTTTTGTGTGAGGAACTTACCATGAATCCACTGATTTCTGCCGCTTCCGTTATTGCTGCTGGATTGGCCGTGGGGCTTGCTTCTATAGGACCTGGAGTTGGTCAAGGTACTGCTGCAGGCCAAGCTGTAGAAGGTATTGCGAGACAACCGGAAGCAGAGGGTAAAATACGAGGTACTTTATTGCTTAGTCTAGCTTTTATGGAAGCTTTAACAATTTACGGACTGGTTGTGGCATTAGCACTTTTATTTGCGAATCCTTTTGTTTAATCCTCAAAATATAAAAAAAGTACCTTAGAGACTTTTTTCTTATTAACTCTTAACTTGGAATTTTCCTTTGCTTCTTAGAATTATATTAACACGTTACTATAAAATTACTTATTTATTGAGACAATACCTAGGAAGGGTTGATTTGAAGATGAGGAATTACCGCATTCACTTGCTTTCTTCCTTTCTGTCTTTAGCTTAGTACAATAGAAAACTTTTTTATTTTCATTGTTTGGAAGTGTTTCAACAAATGAAATATTTTTCAATTGATATCAGATCTAAAACCTAAGTCTAAAGTCTAAGTAAAGTATCTTATTAGAAAATTTTTGAAAATGTATTAGAAAATTTTTGAAAATGTAAAAAAATTTAAACAAAACAAATGAAATTACTAGATTTCTTTTATTCTCATTAAATAAATAAAGTGGAAATAAAAAAAAAAAAAAAAGAAATCGATCAAAAAAAAAGGGCGATCGGAGTGATACAAAAATAACTCTGTTCTTTGTTAGTCCTATCCAAAAGAAAAGAGAGGAGAATATATGAAAAATGTAATTGATTCTTTCGTTTACTTGGGCCACTGGCCATACGCCGGAAGTTTCGGGTTTAATACCGATATTTTAGCAACAAATCCAATAAATCTAAGTGTAGTGCTTGGTGTATTGATTTATTTTGGAAAGGGAGTGTGTGCGAGTTGTTTATTTCAAGAATAGGATGGATCCATCCATCTGCACTTATGGTATTTATAAGGGATAGGGGAAATAGTAAAAAAGTGCACGATCTCGACGAATTTCTTCTGCGAATTTCTTCTGAATAAATTAAGAAATTATATGCAAGAACCATAGCATTTCGTGATTTATTGGTAAATCCACTTTGATTCTCTATCAACCAATAATGCGAGACCTTTAACATGGTTAAAGCTAAATTGTTTAAAGTCCGGACAAAACATGGTATTCTTTCTACCACTACGTTAGTAACCAAATAGTTCAAAAAAAATTGGTAATTTATTTGATTTTGATATATAACACTCATATCAATAAATAAATTTAAACTATTTATGAGATAAAAAAAGCAAACAAAGTTCCTTTTTTTATCTAATGCCGAATCGACGACCTATGTATAAAAAAGAGGAATTTTTGGACTTGAAGAAACAAAAATATAATATAATTATTATTATTTTAATTTTTATAATCATATTTTCTTTTTTCATTCAAAAAAATGAAAAAAAAAAGTACAAATAAAAAAACAACTTTGCTGACAATTTTAGATTTTGATCTGGTCTAGTCGGAAGAGTCTTCCTAATATTCTGGTTTTTTATTTTATAAGTTTTGATATGTTTAACTACAAACAGAAAAGAGAAGGTAGGCTCATTACATTAAAAAAGCTATGGGAATACTCATACCATAAATAAATATTTGAGCGTGAGAGCCAAATGAATCGAAAGATTCATGTTTGGTTCGGGAAGAGATCATGGAAGTTGTGAAATTAATGGTAAGATAATCTACTTTCATTAAATGATTTATTAGATAATCG